GACTTGAGAACTTCTATGGGTCGAATTTTGAGTATTCTCTTATTTATCACCTGTGCCTACAATTTAGGCGGAATACCCTCGCCTATTTTCACTAAGAAACTGAAGGAAAACTCAAAAAAAAAAAAAGAAATGGGGGAAAGTGAGGAAGAAACAGATGTAGAAATAGAAACCACTTCCGATTCCGAAGAGATCCAAGTGGATGAAGAGGAAAAAACAAAGGAGAAATTTGAAAAACCTATTGTGACTCTTCTTTTCGATTATAAACGATGGAATCGTCCATTGCGATATATAACAACCAATCAACCTGCAAATGCTGTAAGAAACGAAAACGAAATGGCACAATATTTTTTTGCTACATGCCTAAGTGACGGAAAACAAAGAATCTCTTTTACATATCCACCCAGTTTGTCAACTTTTTTTGAAATGATACAAAAAAGGTGGTTTTTAGACACGACAGAAACAAGATCCTCGGAAGAACTATATAATCGTTGGGTTTCTACCAACGAACAAAAAAGAAAGAGCCTAAGCAACGAATTTATCAAGCGAATTGAAGCTCTAGACAAGGGTTCTCTTGATGATGTACTTGAAAAAAGGACTAGATTGTACAATGATGGGACTGAGCAAAACTGCTTACCAAAAGTGTATGATCCTTTTTTGAGCGGACCCCACCGTGGAACAATTAGAAATTTCGATTTGGACTCAAGCATCAACAATCCTTTAAACAACCCGATAGAAGATTCCCTAACAAGCATGTGGAATAAGCTTAAGCTTCAAGATATCCTTCCTAATGATTTCCGAGAATTTGAAGATCAAGAAGACAAAAGGAAAGAAGATCAAGAAAACAAAAAAAGTGAAGATCAACAACAAAAAGAATATCAATATCAAAGTGCATTAAGTGCATTTGAAGACGAAGATAAAGAATATCAAAGTGCATTTGAAGATGAAGATCGAGAAATTCGAAGTGAATTTGCAGGGGAACCAAGGCCTAATACGGCTTTGAATTTAAACGAAAATGATGAAATCGAAAATGATGAAATTGAAAACCTTGAAATTGCAATCGAAAACTTTGAAATCGAAAAAAAGGTTCCTCGATGGTCATACAAATTGAACGTGGATTGGGGGGATTTGGAAAACGAGCCAAAAGACAATGAAGAAGAGGAAAATCAGGCTTATGATATTTGTTCACCAGAAGTAAGACGCGTAGTCATTTATACTGAGAAAGAGACTGAGAACGAGACTGAGAACGAGACTGAGAAAGAGACGGAGACTGGTGCGAATGCTAGGACTATCGAAAAAAATACTAAGACTACTACTGACGAAGATAAGACAGATAAAACTGCCGAGAATGCTCGGACTATCGAAAATCCTAAGAATACTACTGACGAAGATAAGACAGATAAGACTGCCGAGAATATTAAGACTACTACTGACGAAGATAAGACAGATAAAACTGCCGAGAATGCTCGGACTATTGAAAATCCTAAGAATACTATTAAGGATAAGGAAGATAAGAAGGAGGAGGAGGAACCGGAAGAAATTGCTTTGCTTTCCTATCTAGAAGAACCAGATTTTGATCGCGATTTAATTAAAGGATCCATGCGAGCTCAACGACAACGAAGACAGAGATTACCTTTTAGTAAAACTGAGATTTGTCTGATTATATTAGGAATGGCTATCTCTTGTTCTACGGAATCAGAGGATGTCAATCAAAATATTGCCTCCTTTTGGCGACAATGTTTCATACTCGGGTTGGGACTTGGCTTCTGTTGGCATTGCTCCGCGGAGTAGGCTTATTCTTTTTCTTTCTGTTCTCATCGAAAAATAAAGTAAAAGAAAACGTCACTATAGCTATAGTAAGTAGTAAATTACTAAAAAAAGAAAAATGGATAAATAAAATAAATAAAAGAAAAGATAAGAAGAAATTCGACCGCCCCCCATATATTTTATCCCCTCTCCTACAAAGAAACTTATAACACCAACCCCGTTCGTAATTCCATCAATTACCCCTCTATCAAAAAAAGACATTTGTTCTGCTAACCTTCTTATGCCACTAATAAAGATAGTTTTATAAAAAGCTTCAATATAAGCACAATTATATGACCAATTATAGAGAATATTGATTTTTTGGTCCCAGAAGAGTCTTTTAGGCCCCGTTTTCATAAATAAATTCATTAAGCCAAAATTATGAAAAGATGAATAAACAGGCCTATATAAAAGAGACGCTATAAATATTCCAAAAAAGGCTATACTTACTGAAAAAAATGCATTTGTGACAAATTCATACGAATCCATAGAATTGTTTGAATTTGACTGTAAAAAAGTTATCGTCGGAGCTAACCATTTTGATAATATATCAAAATAGACTTCCTTTTGATCAAAAGGAAGTCCTATGGATCCGATGAAACAAGTAAATAAAACCAATACAATAAGTGGAAATAGCATTGTATTGTCCGATTCCTGGGGATAGATTGAATTTTTTTTATTGGAAAAAAGAGTAATAGTAAAAAGAGGTCGCATCACATTTCTTGCATTCCCATGAATTGGATACCCTTTTTTCAAAAAAAGGGAAACGCTTTCAATATTATTTATTGTTGATAAAAGCAAATTTGCTTTTCTCAATTTCAATCCATCTTTACCCCATATAGATAGTGAGTAGAACGAGCTATTTTTTTTGCCGTTAAAATTTTGAAAATAAACGTTTAAATGCCCCTCAAAAGTCAGTAAATACATTCGAAACATATAAAATGCAGTTAAACCCGCCGTGAAAGAAGCTATTATCGCAAAAAGAGGCGAATATCCCCAGCTATCATAAAGAATCTCGTCTTTGGACCAAAAACAAGCAAGAGGTGGAATACCACAAAGAGAAAGTGTACCTAACAAAAAGGAAGTTTTTGTAATTGGTAAATATTTTGTTAAACCCCCCATAAGAGCCATATTCTGGATTTTTTCTGGCGAATATCCAATACAGGTTTCCATTGAATGAATAATGGATCCAGAACCTAAAAATAATAATGCTTTCGAATAGGCATGGGTGATCAAATGAAATAAAGCCACTCGATAAGATCCCATACCTAAAGCTAACATAGTATAACCCAATTGAGATATTGTAGAATAGGCTAAACTTCTCTTAATGTCTCTTTGAGCAAGAGCCAAAGTAGCCCCTAATAGTAATGTTATCATACCTATTAAAGAAATAAAATTCATTACGTAGGGTATAGATATAAAAAGAGGAATAAGTCGAGCTACAAGAAAAATTCCTGCTGCTACCATAGTAGCAGCATGGATAAGAGCTGATATAGGAGTAGGCCCTTCCATGGCATCAGGTAACCATACATGAAGGGGAAATTGTGCCGATTTAGCAACTGCACCAACGAATAATAGGGAGGCAAAGAAAGTAAGAAATAAAGAATTGAACCCATCATTATCAATCAAATTTTTGGTTATTTCGAACAAATTTCGAAAGTCGAAACTACCCGTTATAAAATAAAAACCCAAGATTCCTAATAATAAACCAAAGTCCCCTACGCGATTAGTTACAAAGGCTTTTTGACAAGCACTTGCCGCAATAGGTCGTGTGAACCAAAAACCTATTAATAGAAAGGAACACATTCCAACCAATTCCCAAAAAAAATAAATTTGTATCAAATTAGAACTAGTTACTAATCCCAACATAGAAGCATTAGACAAACTCATATAAGCAAAAAATCTCAAATATCCTTGATCATGAGACATATAATTGTCACTAAAAATAAGAACCATTATCCCAACAGTAGTAATTAATAATAACATAATGGAAGTAAGCGGATCTATCAAATAGCCAAATTCTAAGGAAAAATCATTATGGATAGTCCAGGACCATACATATTGATGAGCAATACTGACGTTTATTTGATAAATAGCCAGATCCGCTGAAAAAATCATAATGATACTGAGTAATAAAACACTAGGAAAAACCCACATACGGCGAAGGCTTTTTGTCGCGGTCGGAAAAAGGAGAAGTCCCACTCCTATAGCAATAGGAACTGGGAGTGGAACAAAAGGTATGATCCATGCATATTGATATGTATGTTCCATAAAAAAAGAAAACTTTTTGTATTTTTTTTTTTTTTTATTATTTAATTGTTTCCGATTCACCAGTTCTTATCTCTTGGGGAAAAAGCAAAAAAGAATTGAATATTGAATAAAGAAAATGACGATTTAAATTAAATAGAAATCAAATCGCATATAACTGAAAAAAAAAAGAAAACAAATAAATTATGAAAAATATTATTTATTATCAAGTCAAGTATCCCTCAACCAATTAATATAACAACTAACTCATTGACTCGTTCTAATTTGAAAATGGAAATTTTGACAATTTTTACAATAGCGTTTTTTATTTTTCAAGCAGGTAGGTTTCATGAAACTTTTTGATCTATTTTTTGTTAATTTAATATAACACGACGAAACTATCTGGAGATACTCAATCAAATCCCTTTTATTATTAAATTAATAAGAATAAGCAATTAAATTGCTATATCTATAGCAGCAAGAAATGGAGATCGTCGAAATAAATCTTAATGCGAAGAGAAGATAAGATATATTAAATAGTAACAAAGAAAAATGAGAAAAATGATTCTTTACTTTTGATCTTGTATGTACGGATATTTTATCTAATACAGTCAAAAATCTCTATTTTGATCAATACAAGTCTTACCCAGTTAACTATAATATAATATAGTAAATAACCTCTTTATTTTTTTCTGTTTTCATTTTTAATGATGGTTCCAAAAAAACGTATTCGTCAAAATATTTGTAAATTCAAAAAGGTGCTGGGCGACAGTAAAAGAATTTGCTTTTGCAAGATATCTTTTTTTCCGGGAATTTTCAATTTTTTTTTTGTGCGACTAATCGAAAAAAGTAATGTAGTAAAGCATTGAACTATTCTAAATTGAATGCCGACGAATCGCTCAATTTGCTAATTTCATTTAGTAAATTAGTAAAATAATAGGAAGTATTCCCATCAATTTATATTATCTTTCTTTATTTATTGGGGTAAATGGCTACTCAGGATTCTGTATATATTTTTTATATTAATTATATACATAAAATATATATATATATATTCTATAATCTATTTACCGAATATTGCAATAACCAAAATAAATGATTATTTTTACTTAATACTTAAGTAAAATTGAGTTCAAGGTATAAGTATAACATTTTTCTCTTTCGTTTTTTTTTTTTTTTTGTAAGTTTTTGTGGGATAGGGATTAGAATCTTTCCTATCTATTCACTTTTTCAAATGAAAATAATACAAAAACTAAAAAAAGTCTTCTTTTTTTAGTTTTAGGAAGATTTTCATTTTTCATTTGAATATAGAATATATCTCGCATAAAGATAGAGAAAAAATTCTCAAAAAATAAGAATTGGGTCACGATCTAGTTAAGACGGGTAAATTCTCGAAGAGCTTCCCTTTTAACTAGATAAAAAAAGCATTGGATTATGAAAACTTACACTATTTCACAACTAAAGATTCTTTTTCTTTTTTCTTTTATTGAATATGTTCAAATAGTTATTATTTTTTTATTATTATAGTAAGTCTTTATTCATTTTTTTTTCTAAAGCTAAGGGATACTAATTCAATCCTGCCATCTCAACGATTGAATATTGAATATAGATGAGCTATTATGATTTCGAGCACGCCGCTATGGTGAAATTGGTAGACACGCTGCTCTTAGGAAGCAGTGCTAGAGCATCTCGGTTCGAGTCCGAGTGGCGGCATCTTCAAAAAGAACTAAAATAGATCCTATTCTATAATGAATTGAATTCTTGAATTCCATATTTACTTTTAGGATTTTTATGATATTTTTGACTTTAGAACATATATTAACTCACGTCTCTTTTTCGATTGTTTCAATTGTAACTACTATTTATTTGATGACCTTATTAGTCCACGAAATTGTTGGACTATATGATTCGTCAGAAAAAGGGATGAAAGCTTCTTTTTTGTGTATAACAGGATTTTTAGTGATTCGGTGGATTTATTCAGGTCATTTCCCCTTAAGTGATTTATATGAATCATTAATGTTCCTTTCGTGGAGTTTTTCCATGATTCATTTAGTTCCCTATTTTAGGAACCATAAAAATCATTTAAGTACAATAACCACGCCAAGTGCTATTTTTACCCAAGGGTTTGCTACTTCAGGTCTTTTAACTGAAATTCATCAATCCACAAAATTAGTACCCGCTCTCCAATCTCAGTGGTTAATGATGCACGTAAGTATGATGGTATTGAGCTACGCAGCTCTTCTATGCGGATCTTTATTATCAATGGCCCTTCTAGTAATTACATTTCGAAAAAACCTAGAGATTCTTGGTAAAATTCATTATTTATTAACGGGGCCATTTTATTCTGGCGAGACAAAATACATGAATGAAATAAGCAATGTTGTGCGAAATCCTTTTTTTATTTCGTTTAGAAATTATCATAGGTATCAATTCATTCATCAATTGGATTTTTGGGGTTGTCGTATCATTAGTCTAGGTTTTCTCTTTTTAACCATCGGTATCCTTTCCGGAGCAGTGTGGGCTAATGAAGCGTGGGGGTCATATTGGAATTGGGATCCCAAGGAAACTTGGGCATTTATTACTTGGGCTATATTTGGGATTTATTTACATACTCGAACAAATAAGAATTTGCAAGGCATAAACTCTGCAATTGTGGCTTCTACGGGATTTCTTATAATTTGGATATGCTATTTCGGGATAAATCTATTAGGAATAGGACTACATAGTTATGGTTCATTCACATTAACTTCTAATTGAAGAAGGATCCTTAGAAATCGAATACAGGGACAGGGGGATAGCGTATATAACAAAAGTTTGTAAGAGTTTTTGTTTGAGAACCATAAAGTTTTTTACGGTTCTCAAACAAAAACTCCAAACGTATCTAATTCAATCAAGTTTTTTTTACTTGATAGATATCTTATTATATTATTCTTTTATTTTTTTGATAAAAACAAAGTATCTATAAAAAAAAATAATTAGATAAAAGAATTTCTACCTTGTCAACTGATAGGGAAAAAACGAAATCTGGATAAATACCAATACCAATTATTGGTAAAAGTATACAAATCGAAACAAAAAGTTCTCGCGGTCCGGAATCAAAAAAATGAGAGTTTGGGGCATGAAATTGTTTGTATCCATAGAAAATCTGACGTAACATAGATAATGAATAGATAGGAGTTAATATCATTCCAATTGCCGTTAGAAATGTAATGGGTATTTTTGACATGAAAAAATATTTTTGGCTAGTTATTATTCCAAAAAATACTACCAATTCCGCAAAAAAACCGCTCATTCCTGGCAATGCAAGAGAAGCCATTGAGAAACTACTAAATAATGTAAATATTTTTGGCATTGGGATAGCTATTCCTCCCATTTTGTCGAGAGAAACAAGACGTATTCTATCATAACTCGTTCCTGCCAAGAAAAAAAGCGCAGCGCCAATAAATCCATGAGAGATCATTTGTAAAATAGCCCCATTGAGTCCCGCATCTGTTATGGAACTAATTCCTATAATTGTGAAACCCATATGAGATACGGAAGAATAAGCAATTCTCTTTTTTAAATTATGTTGACCAGGAGATGTTGAAGCTGCATAGATTATTTGAATTGTCCCTATTATCATCAACCCGGGAGAAAATAGAGAATGAGCGTGGGGTAATAATTCCATATTGATACGAACTAATCCATATGCTCCCATTTTTAATAAGATTCCGGCTAAAAGCATACATGTACTATAATGTGCTTCTCCGTGGGTATCCGGTAACCATGTATGTAGGGGTATGATTGGAAGTTTTACAGCATAAGCAATAAAAAATCCAAGATATAATAGTATTTCCAATACTACAGGATATGATTGATTAGCTAATGTTTCAAACTGTAATGTCGGTTCATTAGAAGCATATAAACTCATACCCAGAACTCCGATTAAGAGAAAAATAGAACCCCCCGCAGTATACAAAATAAACTTTGTAGCTGAGTACAAACGTTTCTTCCCGCCCCACATAGAAAGAAGTAGGTAGACAGGAATTAATTCCAACTCCCACATAATGAAAAAAAGTAAAAGATCTCGAGAGGAAAATGATCCTATTTGACCGCTATACATTGCTAACATTAGGAAATGGAACAATCGTGAATCTCGAGTAACCGGCCAAGCCGCTAAAGTAGCTAGAGTGGTAATAAATCCCGTCAGTAAAATGGGTCCTATGGAAAGTCCATCGATTCCGAGTCTCCAGTGAAAATCAAAAATATTGATCCATTTATAATCCTCTTCCAATTGGATTAATGGATCGTCCAATTGAAAATGATAACAGAATGCATAGGTGGTTAGAAGGAGTTCTAATAGACAAATACAAATAGTATACCACCTAATTACCTTATTTCCTCTATGAGGGAAAAAGAAAATGAGAGAGCCCGCGAATATCGGCAAAACAACAATTATTGTTAACCAAGGAAAAGAATTCGTGGTAAAGACAAGATACACTTTGGACAGAAAAACCCATACTCGAAAAATACATAATTAGATATATATAATATCGAGTATGGGTTTTTGTCGGTAAAGAAAAATAAAAAGAGTGCAAGTAGAATTTTTTGCAAGGTATCAATAAGCTAGACCCATGCTGCGAGTTGTCTCATGCCATAAATAAACCCGTACACTCAGGAAATCCGTTGGACAGGCGGATTCACACCTTTTACAACCCACGCAGTCTTCTGTTCTTGGAGCAGAAGCAATTTGTTTAGCTTTGCATCCGTCCCAAGGTATCATTTCTAATACATCTGTGGGGCAAGCTCGTACACATTGGGTACACCCTATGCATGTATCATAAATCTTTACTGAATGTGACATTGGATCTATCCATTTTTTGAACATCATAAATTTTCGATCTAGTTCTAGTAAAATAACTTAGTATTAGTAAATGAAATACATTTAAACACCAGATGAATCAACGATTTCCATTTACTAGAATGAGTTTGTAATCAATCTACTTCTGTATCTGCTCATGAGAGAGGACCAAGATACTTCGCCTTCTTAGATTTTCAAAAATAGCGTCTATTCTTTTCTTTATCTATATGCCTACGATTACTGCTATTTATTTAACAAATTTGATTGATTGATACGAGTTGATTTTCTATTACGATGAATTGACGAAACAATAGCTAATCCAATAGCCGCTTCAGCGGCTGCAATACCTATAACAAAAATCGAGAAAATGTCTCCTTTTAATTGACGACTATCAAAAAAATCAGAAAATGTTATGAAATTTAAATTCACTGCATTCAGTATAAGCTCAAGACACATAAGCGCTCTAATCATATTTCGACTTGTAATCAATCCATAGATACCCATAGATAATAAATAGGCGCTCAAAACAAGTATATACTCGAGCATCATTGAACTACCCCGCACCAATTCAATCTTGATTCATTTCAATATGAACAATAATGTAACTGAACTGATAGAGTATACCAAGTATGTAATGAAAATATTGGTAATAGACCTAACTAAAACATTTCCATTTTATACATGAACAAGCTAAAAGAAGCATTAAAATAAAAAAGAAAAGAAAGGAAATCCTTAGTTTTTTTTTATGAGTATTTATTACTGACGAGTTATAGCAATTGCGCCTATCAAGGCAACTAAAAGAATTATAGAAATAAGTTCAAATGGAAGAAAAAAATCCGTTGATAAATGAATCCCAATTTGTTGACCATTATTTATCAAATCCTGTTCTAGAATTTGGTTTGATCTTGTGGTCCAAATAATTCCGTACCATGATGTATCTGAAATAGTAGTAATTAGTGAAAAAAAAAGACTTGTACAAACTAGTGAAGTGATCCCATCCCCCGCAGTCCAAAGGTGGGCATCATTGGAATATTCTGAACGATTCATGAACATCACAGCAAAAACGATTAGGACATTTATGGCTCCCACGTAAATAAGTAGCTGTGCCGCAGCTAGAAAATAGGAATTCGAAAGAATATGGAATAAGGATATACAAACAAGCACCAATCCCAACGAAAAGGCAGAATAAATAGGATTGGTAAGTAATACTACTCCTAGACCACCGACTATAAGACCCAACCCTAAAAATACTAAGAGAAAATCATGTATTGGCGCAGGTAAATCCATTTTTTATTTTATGTAAATATGTAAAATTAAGAGAGAAATTCAGCCGAAATCCTTCATGACCTTATTGACCCGACCGAGAAAAAAGACATTATCCTATTTTTTAATACGTTTCTAGTTTCTAATTGAATGAAATCCTTTTATAGGGTGTTAGTTGATGTAGATACACTTAGTCATTTTACTTGCATCTGCTTTTTCTATACGAAAAAACGAAAAAATGCAATTTCATTTATAGATTTCGAAAGCCTCATATATTTTAGAATTTTTAACACAAAGCAAGCCCCGATTCTTAACAATCTTAGGATTCTTAGGTTTAGGTATTGATTAAGCAAACTGCGCTTCCTCAAGTTCAATCAAAACCAAATTTGACTAATCTAATTAAGTAATTGTTATTGAATGAACAGAATTACCCACGCTTTTTGTTATTGGAATCGAATTCATAATTGTTTGAATTGTGTAATCTCCAATTATTGACATTGGTAATCGACCCAAAGCAATTTGATTATAATTTAATTCGTGACGATCATAAGTAGAAAGCTCATATTCTTCAGTCATTGATAAACAGTTTGTTGGACAATACTCGACGCAGTTACCACAAAATATACATATTCCAAAATCAATACTGTAATTAAGCAATCGTTTCTTTCGAATATTCGTTTCCAATTTCCAATCAACAACAGGTAGATCTATAGGGCATACACGAACACATACTTCACAAGCAATACATTTATCAAATTCAAAATGTATTCGACCACGAAAACGCTCCGATGTGATGAATTTTTGATAAGGATAGTGAATAGTTACCGGCAAACGATTCGCATGAGATAGGGTAATCAAAAAACTTTGGCCAATATACCTCGTAGCTCGTACTGTTTGTTGACCATAATTCATGAACCCAGTTACCATAGGGAGCATATCGTGAATATCTCTGAATAAATTTCATGTTTCTTTCTATTGGTTGAGAGAAGTTATGAAGCTATACTATCATATCCTAAAAATCCCATGCCATGCCTTTCCATTATAATGAAAGGAGTTGGAACGAAGTTGTTAATAAAAAATTCCCCAAAGAAATAGGTAAAAGAAATTTCCACCCAAGATTCAATAGTTGGTCCATTCTCAGCCTAGGTAAAGTCCATCTTGTTGTGATAGGAATGAACAGGAACAAAAAAGCTTTAGCTAATGTAATAAAAATACCTATTGTCGTTCCAAAGACTCTACACACTTCATTATTTCCGAAAAGCTCAGGAATGAGTATGTACGGAATAGAAAAATTCCAACCACCCAAGTAAAGAACTGTTACAAATAATGAAGAAACTAGTAGGTTTAGATAGGAAGCAAGGTAAAATAAAGCAAATTTAATACCCGAATATTCGGTTTGATAACCCGCAACTAGTTCTTCCTCTGCTTCCGGTAAATCAAAAGGTAATCTCTCACATTCCGCTAGGGAAGAAATTAGAAAAACCATAAACCCTATAGGTTGACGCCACAGATTCCACCCCCAAAAACCATATTTTGATTGCGCCTCAACTATATCAACTGTACTTGAACTGTTAGATAATTCTAGTCGATGGTAACATCACTCTTCCCGTCGCTATTGCAAAAACGTACATGAAATTTCAACTTCATACGGCTCCTCGATGGCCACAAATAAATATAATATAAGGACCTCTTTGATGGTATCTCACTATGTTTGTTGTTTGTAGAGTAGGTCGAGTAACGATACATCGTAAAGTCCAAAATTAGACCAATGCAATCCTGTCTGCTATAAAAAAGTGCTTATGAATTGATCTTATCCTTTAGAATAGAATTTCAACTTTATTTAGTAAAAACTTCATCCTTAAATAAACTACTTATGACTATTTGTATTCATACCCCTTTCCATTACGAAAAAAAAAAAGACACTCTATTAGTTATATTAGTTATTAGTTCATGAATTGTGATAAGAGTTATATGTGTATTAATTATTAATATGGATAAAGAAATAAAGAATAAGAGTTCCGTTTTTTTTCTTTCGTTCCTCTTCTTCTTTCTCATAAAAAATAAAAAAAGAATCTAAAAGAAAATAAAGGATTACTTCGTTCCTGATAGGAATTTCTTGAATCAGTGGATAGGAGCATACTCTGGATCGGGATCATGGGGAAGTACTACTTGATCGTTTCTACTAACTTAAAGCCCCTATTAGGATTCCTTTTATACGGAAATATCCGTCCCTCGGGATACTCTATATTACTAATCTTTTGTGTACCTTAGTATTCCTAACCGTCCACTAATTTTTGCCCAACCCCCCCATAGTATAGTACATAGTATAGTAATACAAAGATATAGTAAAAAGTAAAAACTCCCTATAGGTTGATCTTTTGTATCCGCTTCAAAACCCTGATGACTAATCCACCAATCTTTGGGAAACAGTTTCTAGTTTCTACTGCTTATCTTTACTTTCACTTAACTCTTGTACCCAGGGAATGAGACTCAATTTTTTACTGCCAATTTTTAAGCTGTTTTGTTTCACTCATATAACTATCTGTATTTCATTTAGTTCATCGCCCCGACTGATGAATATCCTAACGAATCGCACGTAGAGAGATTGATAATACACATGGAGTTAATGGTATTTCATAACTAATTGATTGAGCAGCGGCTCGTAGACCACCTAAAAAGGAATATTTATTATTTGATCCATACCCTGACATTAGAAGTCCAATAGGAGCAATACTTGAAATTGCAATCCATAAAAAAACACCTATACTCAGATCGGCTAGAACAAGGCGATAGCCAAAAGGAATTACGGAATAACTTAATAAGATTGATATGACCGCGATAGACGGCCCAAGACTGAATAAAAGAATATCCCCTCTAGAGGGGAGAAGATCCTCTTTGAAAATGAGTTTGGTCCCATCTGCTAAAGCTTGAAGAATTCCGAAAGGACCGGCATACTCGGGTCCAATACGTTGTTGTATTCCTGCAGATATTTGTCGTTCTAACCACACAATTACTAGCACCCCTATGACGATTCCCGATAAAGGAGTAAAAATAGGAACAAGCAAGCATATGAGTCCGTAAAACTCTTTTAATGATTCCGATCTGGAAAAGGAATTGATAGCTTGTTGTACTTTTGTCGTATCCATTATCATTTCAACGGTCAACTTCTCCCATAATGATATCTATACTACCTAGTATTGTCATAATATCAGCCAATTTCATTCTTTTAACTAGCTGAGGAAGAATTTGCAAATTGATAAAACCTGGTGGACGAATTTTCCATCTCCAGGGAAAAACACTCTGATCCCCTATTAGAAAAATTCCCAACTCCCCTTTAGGGGCTTCTACTCTCACATAAAGTTCTTGTTTTGACAATTCAAAAGTGGGCGAAGGTTTTTTACTAATAAATCGATAATCAAAATCATTCAATTCGAAATCCCTTGCACTATCAAAGCGGCGTACTTCTAAATTTTCATAAGGACCCCCCGGGATTTGTTCCAGAGCTTGTTGAATAATTTTGATAGATTCTTTCATTTCACTGATTCGGACTAAATAACGCGCTAAAGAATCGCCTTCTTTTTGCCATTGCACTTCCCAATCAAATTCGTCATAAGACTCATAATGATCAACTTTACGAAGATCCCATGGCATTCCGGAAGCTCGTAGCATGGGTCCGGATAAGCCCCAATTTATTGCTTCCTCTCCGCTAATAAAGCCCACCCCTTCAACTCTTTCCAAAAAAATAGGATTCCGTGCAATAAGTTTTTGATATTCAGTAACCCCTGTTACAAAATAATCACAGAAATCTAAACATTTATCTATCCATCCATGAGGTAGATCAGCAGCTACTCCCCCAATACGGAAATAATTATGCATCATTCGCATACCCGTGGCAGCTTCGAATAGATCATATATAAGTTCTCTCTCTCTGAAAATATAGAAAAAAGGAGTCTGCGCACCGATATCCGCCATAAAAGGGCCAAGCCATAACAAATGAGAAGCTATGCGACTCAGTTCCAGCATAATGACTCTAATATAGCTGGCTCTTTTAGGTACTTGAATATTTCCTAATTGTTCTGGTGCATTTACTGTTATTGCTTCTGTAAACATAGTAGCTAAATAATCCCAACGTGTTACATAAGGCAGATATTGTATAATTGTTCGATTTTCTGCAATTTTTTCCATTCCTCTGTGTAAATAACCCAATACAGGTTCACAGTCAATAACAGCCTCACCATCTAGAGTAACGATGAGTCGAAGAACACCATGCATTGATGGGTGTTGAGGACCCATATTGACTATCATGAGATCTTTTCTTGTAGTTGGTACAGTCATATATTTTTTCTCCGATTCCTTATTCCGTGAATTGCTGCAAACGAATTTTAAAATGAATTGGGGTGGGTTTTTATCTCTCGAATATCAAATTTACTAATTAATTCTTTATAACGTACTCTATTTTTCTTTGACAAATAAGATAGTAGCCGTTGACGTTTTCCTAGAATTTGACGTAAACCTCTCTGAGATAAATAATCTTTTCTGTGCAATTCTAAATGTGAAGTAAGTCTCCTTATCTTATTGGTGAAACTGAATATTTGAAATTCAACAGACCCCTTTTTTTCTTCTTGCGAAATAGAAATAACTGAGATAAATGAATTTTTTACCATAAAAAGAATTCTTCTCACTCCCGCTTTTTTTTTTACAAATTGACAAATCTGGGTTTTACCGATCACTAATAATAATACATTTGCGTTTGTTATACACCAAAAGTTCATTTGAATTTTTTTAGATACTTGCTTTTTTTATCAAATTCGATTACTCAATCCACTTTTCCTTTTTTCGGATATGAATACAAAAACGGGTATGGCTGATCGACTTTGCACTCAAAAAAGAGAAGCAGTTGGACTTAAGATTAAGAAGAGCCTGCCGATTCTTAATTCATTTCGGATAGGATAATGTCGTTAAATCAGTATTATTTATGTACCAGAATCTAATATAACATAACACTTTTGTCTATCTCCTTGCCTTCATATACCATATAAGATATGGCATGTGATTCATAAAAAATGGACCATCAAATAATTCTCAATTGTGGATACATACGGATTCTTGACATACTGAAACAACTACCATTATTGGTATCAAACCAATAGCGATTCATACAAGCTAAATCTTCTAATCGATAATTGGGCCAAAGAAATAATTTAAACTTCATAAATTTCTTTGCATTTATATCAAAACTTTTACCTTTATCCAAAACTTGAAGACAGTTACTTGTACTTGCTTTGTTACCCTTACAAAATGCTAGATCTCTATCCACAACATTTCCATCTCCTGAATTTAAACAAAGTCGAATTCTTAACTCTCTACGACGTCTAGGAGATAAAATATTTTCAATAACAAGCAAATCATTATGATTTTTTTCTCTATTCCCGAGCAACTTTTTGTGTCGAGGAATGGGTTTATAAAAACCCTTCTTATCAACATCAACATTTCTTTTTTCTTGGCTTTTTTGATAACTTTTCATTTTTTGCTTATTTTTAAGTACATGTAAAACCGTTATTGTTTGATACATAATAGATTGCCCATCCCATTTTATTGATAACTTAGCCGGTTCAATAAACAAATATCCCTTTTTTACTAACTCGGCAATAGGTTGAGTATTTGTCAATGGGATTAGCTCTACCCTCAGGTCCTCTCTTTTGATCGAAATTAGAGTAATTTCCGTTGGATTTTGCAGTCTAACCAGTAGAGAAATTACTTTTATATTATCGTATAGTACATTATTCGAATACAAAGGTGAAGGTTCGTCTAATTTTGCTTGAAAAACAGAATTTTTTTTTAGTAAAAGATCTAATTCTGATGTTTTCTTCTTCTTAGGTTGCTTGTCATTTTTGTTAGAATCTTCTTTCAAATCTTTTTGTTGGTTTGAGCCATCTGAGCCAATATTTCCCTGGACTGACTTTTTATTTTCTTCTTTCTTTTTAGTTTCTAATTCAGAATCCTTTTTTTCAATAGCGTTCTCATCTCCATCAAAATTGAAAAGAAGCGAATTGATTGGTATGCTCCATGGTTGAATCTTATATGTATCATAAAGTGACACAAATTCTGGGGGTAAAAACGAGAGTTTCAGAGTAGATGTCTTAGATATCGGATCCATTTTTATTCTTTCTTCATTCATTCCCATCCAGTCAAAAATGTTTTTTGTTCGATTGGCCGCGTTAAGTTGTTTATCAATCGCGAGAGAAAAAGTCTTTTTCTTATCTTTCTTATCTTCTTTATCAATTTTTGGATAAATATTACGTTTTTTAATATTTTTAAGAATGTTGACCTCAATATCCAGATCGAGCCAGAACTCTATATCCTCCATTTTTGTTTTAAGAGAAAAATCAAAAATTCTCCAATCAAAATATTTTCTCTCCCGATTTCTATGCCTATCGTAGTCTTCTCTTTTTTTTAGAGAACCAGTACCAACTACATCCTCCGACAGATCATATAATTCAAGAGAATATTTCTTGTTTTTATAATTAAAGAGAAGCTCGTTGCCCTCATTTACTTGTAATGGTGATCTAGAAATATATGAACCCTTCTTATCTTCATAATGAATATATTTATGTGATAAACGATCATATTTGTAATTTTTCAATTTTTTATTTAGTACAGGAGCCTTCGCATAATTCTTGTTTTTTTCGTTCTCATAATGAATTAATTGGTCTTTTTTCTGTTTATAAAAATCCAGATTTTGAGAGTTTTTAGTTTGAACCATAGAACTCTTCTGGATTCTATTTCGCCATTTTTGCGTTTGCGCTACTAGTCGAGACCATTGAGGTTTTGATAAATTGTACTGATAGTGATAACGTCCCCTTAACCAATTTTTCCATTCATTTATTCTCATATTGTGGATTTTCTTATGCCCTGATTTCGAATGAGATATTCCTTGTCTTCTAAAGGAATCTTTTATTTGATCCTTAAGAAAAAGAAGTGTTCCCTGATATTGAAGTACAGATTTCCAGTGATACTTGTTAATAATTTGAGTTTGTGATAATTTGTAAAATACGTATGCCTGTGACAAAGAGGCGAGATCGCAAAAAGAATATTCATTATTATTACTACTATTAGAAATAGAAAGTGATTCTTTTATAGTCGAAATAAAACGCATTTTTTTTTGATTTGGTTCATCATTAGGACTGTATTTAACAAAAGTGTTCTTATTTGATTCAAGAAAAACTTTGACATTGATTCTCATACTATTAATTATATATAAAGGGATCTCTATGTATATCTTTTCAATAAACAATTTTACGAAATAGTGCCATTTGCGTATTAATCGGGTATTCCTTCTTTTGAATATTTGCAAAATCCCTTTCTGCGGCTCTAATTTCTTATCATCATAACTTGGTTTCTTAGAACTCATTTCGATATCTGGAATTTTAATTATTTTTATAGTTTCTGTTGTGATTGTTTTAATTTGATCTTTGATTGCATTTGTACTATCAGCCATATCAGGTATTTTTTTTGATGTTAGGGAATCATTTATCCAATCCATGGATCTAACTTGATCGAGCGATTCAGTAATAGGATTATTACTTACTATATCATTATCATTTTTTCTATTTATACTTAATTCCTCCCACTCAGATACTGGAATTGTCTTTACTTTTCTAAGTTCTTGGATTTTTCTTTTGATAAATCCAATTATTTTGAAAATCCAACGTATTTGTTTTTTTAAAACCTTTCTAAACCTTTTTGTTCTTTGCTTTAAAATTCTTAGAGCTAGAAAACCTTCCTTTTTCACTTTTTTGAGGTTTGTATCAATTTCTTTCCAAATAGGTTTAAAAAAGGAGGGTTTTTCTCGGTAAGGGCCAAAGGGTCCTTCGGCTTCCATTCCGAAAGGTGTTAAAAAACAAAAATTCCCTTTTTTACCTTTTCCTTTCTTTTTCATTGGATCTTTATGATTAGATTCTACTTGAGGTTTGTGCCAAGGTTTTAGATCGAAAGGAAATAGGATCTTTATCTGAATACCATCGTCTAACCAATTTTGGGGGAATTCATTTTCTGATAATGGAATCCCTTCATAAGTACATTTAACATGCATTTCTTTACTCCACGCTTTCCAATCCTCGCGCCACTCGGGACATTGAAATAATAGCATACGGCCAATATTTTTGGCTATTATCAACGAGGGCAGTATTATATATTTTCTAAGAAATGATAGGGTTACTAAAAGCACACCCCTTAGTCGTTGAGCCTCATAAAGTTCGAAAAAGTCTGCCCCCTTTTTTTCCTCCCCCTCTTCCCTCGGATTTTTTTGCTTTGCTTGCTCCAGCCTTTTTTTTTTTTTTTTTTTTGTATTTTTAGAAAGCGAAAGAAAAGTTTTGAATTCCCCGCATTTACCCCCCAAATTTTTGATTTTGAAAAGCAAACTCTGCATTTCGAGGAAATCAAAAGAAAAAAAAAAAAACAATTTTCTGTCTTCTTGGCCCAAAAAAAGCGGGGAACGCACATATGGGTGAAACAGTGGAAAAATAGAAATTTTGCGTCGTTGAGCTCGCATGGATCCTTTAATTAAATCGCGATCAAAATCTGGTTCTTCTAGATAGGAAAGCAAAGCAATTTCTTCCGGTTCCTCCTCCTCCTTCTTATCTTCCTTATCCTTAATAGTATTCTTAGGATTTTCAATAGTCCGAGCATTCTCGGCAGTTTTATCTGTCTTATCTTCGTCAGTAGTAGTCTTAATATTCTCGGCAGTCTTATCTGTCTTATCTTCGTCAGTAGTATTCTTAGGATTTTCGATAGTCCGAGCATTCTCGGCAGTTTTATCTGTCTTATCTTCGTCAGTAGTAGTCTTAGTATTTTTTTCGATAGTCCTAGCATTCGCACCAGTCTCCGTCTCTTTCTCAGTCTCGTTCTCAGTCTCGTTCTCAGTCTCTTTCTCAGTATAAATGACTACGCGTCTTACTTCTGGTGAACAAATATCATAAGCCTGATTTTCCTCTTCTTCATTGTCTTTTGGCTCGTTTTCCAAATCCCCCCAATCCACGTTCAATTTGTATGACCATCGAGGAACCTTTTTTTCGATTTCAAAGTTTTCGATTGCAATTTCAAGGTTTTCAATTTCATCATTTTCGATTTCATCATTTTCGTTTAAATTCAAAGCCGTATTAGGCCTTGGTTCCCCTGCAAATTCACTTCGAATTTCTCGATCTTCATCTTCAAATGCACTTTGATATTCTTTATCTTCGTCTTCAAATGCACTTAATGCACTTTGATATTGATATTCTTTTTGTTGTTGATCTTCACTTTTTTTGTTTTCTTGATCTTCTTTCCTTTTGTCTTCTTGATCTTCAAATTCTCGGAAATCATTAGGAAGGATATCTTGAAGCTTAAGCTTATTCCACATGCTTGTTAGGGAATCTTCTATCGGGTTGTTTAAAGGATTGTTGATGCTTGAGTCCAAATCGAAATTTCTAATTGTTCCACGGTGGGGTCCGCTCAAAAAAGGATCATACACTTTTGGTAAGCAGTTTTGCTCAGTCCCATCATTGTACAATCTAGTCCTTTTTTCAAGTACATCATCAAGAGAACCCTTGTCTAGAGCTTCAATTCGCTTGATAAATTCGTTGCTTAGGCTCTTTCTTTTTTGTTCGTTGGTAGAAACCCAACGATTATATAGTTCTTCCGAGGATCTTGTTTCTGTCGTGTCTAAAAACCACCTTTTTTGTATCATTTCAAAAAAAGTTGACAAACTGGGTGGATATGTAAAAGAGATTCTTTGTTTTCCGTCACTTAGGCATGTAGCAAAAAAATATTGTGCCATTTCGTTTTCGTTTCTTACAGCATTTGCAGGTTG